GTATAAATAAGACAAAGAAGTTTTCATAATTTCATTTTTTTGATCATAAATAATCGCCAACAAGAATTTGGTTCTTTTTACGTACTTGATATCGATAAATCTGCGAATCTAGAAATTCATTTCGGCCAATTGAACCTTCTCGAACTGTTTCTTTTTAAGAACCAAAAAGATTTGTGCCAAAATAACAGATGCCAAGAAGAACAAAAGTCCTTGGACACGTAATGGATCTTGAAGTACTATTTCTGCATCTCCCTGACCAAATCCGCCTACATTAGGATTACTCGTTAATGGTTGATCAAATTTGATAGATTCGCCCTCGGAAACAAGAAGTTCTGGTCCGGGAGGGATAATATCAACCACTTGACGTCCCTCCGACGCATCCGTTATGGTTATCTCATACCCCCCTTTTTCTTTTCGTATGATTTTGCTTACTATACCTGCTGCTGTAGCATTATAAACTGTATTGTTACTCTTGTTGCCGTCGGGATAAATCTGACCCCTTCCCCTGTTCCCGCCTACGTATATAGGATATTTTAAGAAGTGAACATCCTTCTTAGTAGCAGGGTCCGGGGAAAGAATAGGGAAGGTTATTTCACTATATTTTTTACCAGGGACAGGGCCTACCACAAGAATATTTGTTTTATTGGGGCGATAGCTCTGAAAAGACAAATTGCCAATCTTTTCTTTCATCTCAGGAGAAATACGATCGGGAGGAGCTAATTCAAATCCCTCCGGTAAAATAAGAACAGCCCCGACGTTCAACCCCCCTTTTTTACCATTAGCAAGAACCTGTTTCAGTTGCATATCATAAGGAATTCGAACAACTGCTTCAAATACAGTATCAGGAAGTACCGCTTGTGGAACCTCAATTTCCACGGGCTTATTAGCTAAATGGCAATTGGCACATACAATACGCCCAGTTGCTTCTCGTGGATTTTCATAACCCTGCTGTGCAAAAATGGGATATGCACTTGAAATGGACGTCCGAGTTAAGATATATATCATGAGCGATACGGAAATAGATCGAGTAATCTGTTTCTTTAGCCAAGAAAAAGCATTTCTAGTTTGCATGGTCCAATCATTGATCGCGAAAATTTCTACAATAAATTGGGTAGGTCGCTAGTATAGTTCCCTAGCCACGATTCTGCTATTTGCTGGAATAATCTAGGATGAATCTTCCCGATGGTTAGAAATAGGAAGAGTAAATATGATTTTCAATACTTTGCTTATGTACAACTACAAAGTACCAAGCATTCTAATTGGATTAGATTAATATCAATGGATCCTTTATCATTCAGTTATTGAATCATAAATCAGTAAAATTGACGGAGACAGACTAGTTAAATAACGGAAAAGCCAATATTTAAAACATGTATCAAAAATTACTGGAAGGATGCAAACAAGAATTGTTATAGTTTGCTCATTCGCAACAACTCCAACCTCGTTATAGATAGAGCGTATAGCGAATTCCCAACCTGGGGGTGAATGATATCCGAGAAAAAACTCAGTTACTAGAAGAAGACACAAAGCTTTTGCTGTGTCACTTAAGTTATATAGGAATTCCTGAGCCCAAGAGTTAAGAATAACAAGTTTTTCCTTACCCAAAATTGAATACCCGCTTAGAATACCAAACCAGATGATATTTGTTGAGAAGTGCAAAATCGTATCCATACGATTCTCATTTTGTATCGTGATTAATTGGATCGTTTCTTTATGGATTCCTATCCCAAACTCTTCGAGATGTGTTTCCGAGTATTCCTTGATCATTTCGTCCAAGAAGAGGAGTTCCTCTAATTCTCTGAATTTTTCTAGAAGACTCTTTTCTTGAATATTATTCAAGACAATTTGGGATTGCCCAGTATTCCACCAATTAGTAACCCAAGATTCCAGACATTTATTAACTGAGAAAGAAATCCACCAGGGCAAAAATACTATAGATGCAAGATAGAAAAGAGGAGTGAATGCTTTCTTTTTTGCCATTTTTTCGTCTGTAAATTGTTAATCAACCCATTCGTACACTCTATGCGATCGAATATTTCTTACACACATGAGTTTTATACAAGGTATCGAACTTATGAATCTATTTTCTTTGTGATTTTGTGGTTAGTCTTTGAATCTAGAAAGAATACAGAAATAGGCTAAGAATTCACTTCGAATGAAGAAATTTAGAATATTGTTTCCTGATATCTCAATTGGTCAAATTAAAAATAAAGTGTATCCTTTCGATGAATGATCGAAAGAACCACTTTAAGTAATGAATATTATTCAGAATTCAGATTTTGAGACGAAAGAACTCCTTTGCTATCAAAATATCCAATATTTCGAAAAAATTTCACTGATTACCCATAGTCAGGAATAGAATAATTGAGGGAAAGATATTAGGATGATCAAAAAAAAATGACTGGCAAAGGATAAATTGGCTAGTTCTCAGTATTTAATTAAGAAATCCAATTGTTGGTCATTAAAGAATACAAAAGAAAGAATTTCAAATTTACAAGATACGATCTATCTGGATCTAAAGTGTCAATTCCAACAAATATTGAACTAAAAAAAATTCTTGCTTTCGAAATGGTTTGCCGTCTGAGATGAATCTATTATTTCGATTTGTTATTTGTTATTGAATTGCGTGCGCATAAAGACCATAAAACGCATAAAGACCATAAAAAGAGTTTCGTTTTATGGTTCTTTCATATACGTTTTCTTTAATTGAATGAACGTTCTGATTCTCAATTTATCAAAATACTTCAATTGGTACACGCAAGAAATAGGCTAATTCAGCAGCCTTTTGTTCAATTTCTCGTGGAGTCAAATTCTCATCAGTACGGGTCAAGGGAATGGACCCCTGGCCTCGGATGTCCATATAAAGAACACGACGAGCATAAATACCCTCTTTAACTTCTATTCTAACGGACTGAATATCTTTTATAAGGAATCGGAGGAATATGCGACGATTTTTTCCCGGAAATCCCCAACGAAAAATACAGACTATTCCTTCCTTTCTATCGAATCGATCATAACCACTACCTACATTCCAGGAAATTGTGCACCACAAATAAGAGCTAATAAAGAGACCCGCAATTCCGTAGAAAGACATCACGATTCCTTGTGGAAAAAAAATGATTTGCTGAGGCGGAAAAAAAGATAGCAAATTTCTACCAAGATAACTGGAAGTTCCAACTAATAAGAAGCCTAATGAACCTAAAAAAAGGATCAAGGCCCAGCAGAAATTACTTATTTTTCGAGACCCCGTTATAAGTTCTATCCATATATCGTCTGATCGCCAAGTCATACTTTACTCGATTGCATTTTATTGGAATTGAGATAATACCCCAGAGAAATTTGACTTTACTTTTTTGTTTCCGAAGTAACTCTCATCAACTAGCACTAGTTTGAGGTGAACTAGCACTAGTTTGATGTCAACCTTTAGGAGTAATTCATCAAATTGGTTAAATCTAAAATAATAACATACTCTTTATTTAATACGATCCCACTATACATATCGATATACATATAGATTCACCGACTACATTTCAGCCATCCAGAGATCCTGATCTATTTGAAAATTGCTAGAATTGATATATCCATATATCATGTTTCTGCGGGCATAAGAGTTTTTTCCTTTATGTTCGGTGGAAATCACATGTTATACTATATTCCAATAAATAGATATCCGTGTTATGATACAAGTCCACGTTTTCAAAAAAAAAATGGATGAGATTGGGTCCCAGCGGATCTAAACAATCTTGTTTTTTTGAACATGAAGAAATAAAGAAGCCATTGCAATTGCCGGAAAGACTAGGCCTACTAACGGCACAAAAATAGATGGAAGGTTCAAATTTGTCATAGAAGGGGTACCTCGATTTACTATTTGTATCTGTTATTATGTTATTATATAAATAAAGATATCTTGTAATAATTATAATTAAATTAAGAATTTGAATTCTAATTAGATAATATTTATTATTAATAGAATTTGAAGAATTTTTAATTCTTAGTATAGATCGAAGTATCGATATATCTAAATCTAACTGAGTACGTATAATAAGAATAAGTGCAAAGAATGTAGAACTGTAGAACTAAATAAATGGACTTATTCATCTCCTCCATGAGAAAGATATGTATGATAATGATAATAAACTTTATTATTTTTCTTCATTTCTTTGTCTTTTGTTCTTGTCTTCTAATTTTCTAAAAATAGATAAAGAGTTTTTTACCGATTATTGAAGGATTCGTTCGAATCCGACCCAACATGGATTTTTAGCTAAAATGGTTTTTCGGTAGATAGAGAAAGATAAAAAACTCTTTATCTATATTGAAATTTCAAATTCTATACCTAAGACAAGACCAAATTCGTTTTATTTTACTAATTTCACGAAAGGAAGAACTCACTCTTGGTGATAAAGGTTTCTTGATTCGTAATCAGGAATATAGGTCAAAAAAAGAGTTATCCTCAACTTTCGTTTTGATTCTTTCTACAATTCGATCTTCTATCACCAAAGAAAAGGCCATTATTATCTTATTTACTTTGATTCCGATAAACTAACTACTTTTGCTACAAACACAAAAAAAAATAATTGAACTTAGTGCTCTACTTGATTTTGCTTGACTTTTGATTCAAAGGAAAAAAGGCGTGGAGCTTAAATAACTCACTCAGAACGCTTTTTAAAAGATTACGTGGTACAATTAGGTCGAATAAACCCTTCTGGAATAAGTATTCAGCTGCTTGTGAACCTTCGGGTACTGTTTTATTCAATGTTTGTTCAATTACTCTTTTACCTGCAAATGCAATGTAGGCATTGGGTTCGGCAATAATGATATCCCCCAACATACCAAAACTAGCTGTCACTCCACCAGTTGTCGGAGATGTAAGGATTGATACATAAAATAATTTTTTATTTAATTGATAATCATATAAAGCAGACGATATTTTAGCCATTTGCATCAAGCTCAAACTTCCTTCCTGCATGCGCGCCCCCCCAGAAGCACACACTATAATAAGA